TAATATTATTTGATCAGATCATTGAATCATTTATTTCTCTTGAAATCTCTTCAGTGTTTAGTTCTACACACGCCTTTTTTTCGGGGGTCTACAGCCATTATGTGGCATCGGGGTTACATCTCGTACGAAACTTAATAGTATACCGCTTCTACGAATAGCTCGTAATGCTGCATCTCTTCCAAGACCGGGACCTTTTATCATAACTTCTGCTCGTTGCATACCTTGATCCACTGCTGTACGCATAGCATTTCCTGCTGCGGTTTGAGCAGCAAATGGTGTTCCTCTTCTTGTACCCCTGAATCCACAAGTACCGGCCGAGGACCAAGAAACTACCCGACCCCTTACATCTGTAACAGTCACAATGGTATTGTTGAAACTTGCTTGAACATGAATAACTCCCTTTGGAATTCTGCGTCCACTCTTACGTGAGCTAAGACGCCCGGTTTTGCGTGAACCAATTTTTTGTATAGGTTTTGCCATATTTTATCATCTCATAAATATGAGTCAGAGGTATATGGATATATCCATTTCATGTCAAAACGAATCCTTTATTTTTATTTGTCCTTAGGGTTCTTTAGAGAGTTATTTTCGAAAGATTAGCCTTGTCTTTGCTTATGTCTCGGGTTGGAACAAATTACTATAATTCGGCCGCGCCTGCGGATCAGTCGACAGTTTTCACAAATTTTACGAACAGAGGCTCTTATTTTCATATTTTTCATTCCTTACCTTAATTATGAATTGATTCTTGGAAGAAACTAAGTTTCCTGAAATTTGGAATCTGAAATTGTATCCTCCCGAAAATAATGTTGAAGGGTAAAATAAAAAACCATCTAATCGATCGAATCCTTCGAATCCTTATTGCGAATTCTATAAATTATGCGTCCTCTAGTTGAATCATAACGACTTACTTCAATTTTGACTCTATCTCCTGGTAGGATCCGTATAAAACTACGCCGGATCCTTCCTGAAACATAACCTAGAATTAGGTCATCATTATCTAAACGAACCCGGAACATACCATTGGGAAGTGATTCAGTAATTAAACCTTCATGAACCCACTTTTGTTCTGTCATTTGAGGTAAAACCTCCTTGGTGTATCAACTGATGGAGGAAGAGTGATATTAGACAACCCTTTCTTGCGCTTTTTTTTTTCCCAAATAAGAGGTTTCAGATCTAATTCGGATATTAGAAGGATTACCATATATAACACAAAATTTCTCCGCCAATTCTTTCTAGTCGAGCCTCTCGGTCTGTCATTATACCTTGAGAAGTAGAAAGGATTACAATTCCCATCCCACCTAAAATTCTGGGAATGCGTTGGTAGTTAGAATAGATTCGTAGACCGGGTCGACTTATCCTTTTTAAATTTAAAACAGTTCTATATCGTCCTTTACTATTTCTTCTATGTTGAAGGGTTAAAACCAAAAAATATTTTTTGTTTTCCCGATGTTTCCTCACATTTTGGATAAAACCTTCTCGTAAAAGTATTTTAACAATGTTTTCAGTGATGTTAGTAGATGCTATTCGAACTGTTCCTTTTCTATTCATGTCAGCATTTCGTATAGAAGTTATTATATCAGCAATAGTGTCTCTACCCATGATGAACTAAAATTAGTGGTTTCTCAAAATTTGGATATAATAAACATGCTCTTTTAAAATTATTAAAGGTATATACGTGAGACATAATCTACTAATAATTAATCGATTTCATTCAAGTCAATTTTACTATAACTATCTCGCGATTTTGTTTTATAATACCTCGGGGGCTAATGAAACTATTTTAGTAAAATTTAACTGTCTCAATTCTCGTGCAATCGCACCAAAAATTCTCGTTCCTTTAGGATTTCCTTCTTGATCAATGACAACTGCAGCATTGTCATCATATCGTATTATCATACCGTTATCACGTTTGAGTTCTTTACAAGTACGTACAATTACAGCTCTGATCACTTCGGATCTTTCTAGAGGCATATTTGGTACTGCTTCTTTGATCACAGCAACAATAATGTCACCAATATGAGCATATCGGCGATTACTAGCTCCTATGATTCGAATACACATCAATTTTCGCGCCCCGCTGTTGTCCGCTACATTCAAAAGGGTCTGGGGTTGGATCATATCATTTTTTAATCTATTTTAAAAATTTTAAAATGCAAAAGGGGCGCAGAAAAAAAAAGAAATATTTTTTGTCCAAAAAAGAAACCCGCAATTGTTTTTTGTTAGTCCAAAGGAAAGAAAGACTTCTTGCCTTTCATTTTACATTTCTATTCCGAAAGAATAAATTGAGTTTGTATAGGCATTTTGGATGCTGCTATTTGAATAGCTTTTCTAGCTACATTTTCCGCTACTCCCCCTATTTCATAAAGTATCCTACCCGGTTTAACGACAGCTACCCAATATTCGGGGGATCCCTTACCCGACCCCATACGTGTTTCTGCAGGTCTTACTGTAACTGGTTTATCTGGAAATATACGTACCCATATTTTTCCACCACGACGTACATTTCGTGTCATTGCTCGTCTCCCTGCTTCTATTTGTCTAGATGTGATCCAAGTAGGTTCAAGTGCCTGAAGAGCATATCTACCGAAACAAAGACTATTACCTCTATAAGATATTCCTTTCATTCTTCCTCGATGTTGTTTACGAAATCTGGTTCTTTTGGGGTTATAGTTGATGGTTGTTTCGCAATTCCATCTCTACTCCAGAACTGGACATGAGAGTTTCTTCTCATCCAGCTCCTCGCGAATCAAAAGAAAAGATTGATAAATAGTCAATTTATATATCCATCTATGTAAGTAATGAAAAATACACTGAATCCATGGATTCTTTCAAATTTTATCTAGTTTATTTCAAATTCTTCTAGACTTTTTTTGCTATATAACTAAATATATATATTTATAGTTATAGATAATTCGAGTTTTTATGGATCATCTTTTTTTTATAGCCTAACGAATTTTTACTTTCCGTTTCTTTTTATCGTATCGGATCGCTTAAAATTGAACAAGCCAATAAAATCAAATTTTCGCGGGCGAATATTGACTCTTTCAATATCTAGTTCAGTTGTTGGGTTAGCCTAGTACTTTTCAGAATCAATGAAAAGGTTCCTGGTTCGTTCCGCCATCCCACCCAATGAATAATTAGGATTCATGTTCAAGAGAATCTTATGCATTCATGGGTTCCGTCGTTCCCATCGCTTCTCTCTTAATGGTTAGGTCTGAATTTTACAATGGAGCTTTTCGTAGACTTTGTTCTTGAGTCAATCCTCTTAATCTTTCTTGGCTCGAAGCTCTTTTTGTTGTTCTATCAACAAATTAGGGATGAATCTCAATATTGATGCTTTATTAGATACATTGTTTTTTCTGCGATTATTTAGAGACCTTACATATTAGATTGGAATCATATATCATTGCTATTTTTTCTCTCTTTCTCTCACCATTCCACTTATCCACATCCTTAGTAAATTGCGCTTTACAACTTAAACCCATAATCCGATTTGTTTTTCTGTTTATGCAACAAAAGAGTTCAGTTGCTACAATGATATGACCAATAGATCCTATCGGAACTGTTTCTTTTGATCCAGATAATGCGAAGCGATGAGTTGGTTATTAGTTCTATAGTTCTTAGTTGATACTATGGATCAGTCTTTTTGTTTTTTTTTTTATAACCTTAAAAAAATCAACGAGTCACACACTAAGCATAGCAATTATATCAAATGGTTAATCTACTTTTTATTCAACCCTATAGAATTGTCGAAGTTTTTCTTTTTGTTTGGCTTGATTAGACAAAGAATGAAATCATTTTTTCTTCAATCATTAGTATAGAACAGAAACGAAACTGAAGGTTTATTAGGCTTCGTCTAGAAATATCCAAATTTTGATCCCTAATACCCCATAGATAGTTCGCACTGGATAGGAACAATAATCCATTTTTGCTCGAATTGTTTGTAGGGGAACCCTACCTTCTCGGATCCATTCAACACGTGCAATTTCTTTTCCGTCAATACGACCTGCAATTTGTATTTGAATTCCTTTTGTATCTGCCTGTTCAGTTAATTCAATAGCTTTTTTCATCGCCTTACGAAATGAAACTCTATTTTTTAATTGTCCAGCTATAAATTCTGCAAGAATGTTAGGGTTTCCATAAGGTTTTGCAATTCTTGTAATAGAAATGTTGAGTTTACGGTTTACACAATTTAATTCTTTTTTTACATTTATCTGTAATTCTTCGAGTCTGCGTGATTTACCTTCTATTAATAACTTCGGGAATCCCATATAGATTATGATTTGAATCAGATCTATTCTTTTTTGAATCTCTATATGTGCAATTCCCTCGACACCAGAAGTTATTCTCATATTTTTTTGTACATAATTTTTGATAAAATCCCGTATTTTTTTATCTTCTTGTAAACCTTCAGAATAATTTTTTGCTTGTGTAAACCAAAGGGAATGATGACTTTGGGTTGTACCAAGTCTGAAACCAAGTGGATTTATTTTTTGTCCCATGCTCCCTCACTACTATACATATCAAGATACGACATATTCGTGTATTTATTTATATACATTCTTTTTTTTTACCATAAGATATATTTTTTATTAATCATATTAATTCTATTTAATTTCTAGATAATTATAATCGTATTCTTCAGGTATGGATATATCTTTCACCACAATGGTTATATGACAAGTAGGTCGTTTTATCGGATAACCACGTCCTCGAGCTCGGGGTTTTAATTTTTTTACAGTAGTACCTTCGTTAACTTCGGCTTTACTAATAATTAACTCTCCTTTCTTGAAATCCATATTGTGACTAGCATTTGCTGCAGCAGAATAAACTAATTTAAAAATAGGATAACATGCTCGATAAGGCATGAGTTCTAGTATTATAAGTGTTTCCTCGTAGGAACGACCACGAATCTGATCAACTACTTTTCGTGCTTTGTGAGCAGACATAGATATATGTTGACCTAAAGCATATACTTGAGTCTTATTTTTCTTTATTAT